TGTAGTAAAATCTGACCTGTTGACCCTTTGGCTTTTCCAGCGATACGAACGTATTTAAGTAATTGTCGCTCCGTTAGACCATAATGAAAACGCAATTTTTGTTTTTCTTCTAGACGAATACGATATTGAGATCTTTTCCCGGAACGCGATTGATTTCTAAGATCACTTCCGGGTCTAGGCCTTTTACTAGTTAGTCCCGGTAAAGCCCCCAGACGGCGTATTTTTTTGAAACGAGGCCCTCGGTAACGAGACATAAAGACTCCTTATTTAAATTTCAATAAAATCTCATTTTACAGAAAAACCGAAATTAAGACTAAACTAAACGATAAACGAAGCGAGATCCACTGAAGTACTGTACTACAAAGAAGAATGAGAAAAATTTTATCAATATCCGTACTTTTTTGTCTATATAGGAAGTTAGGGATACTTTTCCGGATTTGTTCGGTAGAGAGCGAATTGCTCCATTATTCATAGTTGGAAGTTCTTACGCCATAATGGAGCAGTGGCCTTTGGCAAAAGGGGAACAATTTCAATATTCCGTGAAAAAAGGAGACATTATGAATCAATCATGTAATCAATCAAATCATGTAAAAGTAAAAAAAAAGTAAAAAATAGAACACAGCCGGCTATCGGAATCGAACCGATGACCATCGCATTACAAATGCGATGCTCTAACCTCTGAGCTAAGCGGGCTCACATAACAGAAATTGTATTGTGCATAGGAATTTAGTAAACTACCGGGCTCTTAGCTATTAGTTATTCATAAGAAATATGAATATATAAAGTAAAGAGTGGAATAGAAGTTCGAATGAATAGAATATTCTATAATCTAACAAATAACAATTAAGATTACTATAACAGCTATTTTCGATTAGAATTGAAATAAATGGAATAGAAGTTTTTTATATGATTATTTAAAATGATTATTTTAATGATTATTTTGTTTTTTTTTTATATATATTCCATTCTTTTTTATATATATTCTATTTGATTTGTGATTTTTTCTATTTGGTGGATCATTACCCTGATTCTATTTAATTTCTTTTTTATTTTAGAATCTTTTTTATAATCATATATATTATTATTATATATATTAATATTTATTAAATATATGATTATGTAAAATAATATATAATTGTGGGACTATGTTTATGTTATATAGTTATTATATATTAGTAATTAGTACTAGAATGATTATGATCAGTTATATCACTAATGATAGAATCATTATGTTCTAATTAGATTATTTCTAGCTATAGCGATAGCGGGTCGGTCCTAAGGAAAAGAGAAAGAAAAAGATTAAATTAAAGAAAAAGAAAAGAGATACAATCCAAATCATAACATAATGAGACATTCCTCTGGTTTCATTCGAAAAAGTAAGGGATAAGAAAAAAAAAAAAAAAGAATCGACCGTTCGAGTATTCCAAAATCATCGGGAAAAATGAGAGGAAGAGAAGCATATATCGGCGGTATGTATACATCCATATTGAATTGCGGATACATCAATGATAGAATGATTTCTGATTTGATCAGGGTCCTCCGATAGAGATGAAAAACGGTAGACAAGAAATCAAATAGGAAAGACGGAGAAACTTTTTCGATATAGGACTCCGTATCTAAAGAATTCGCTGCAATGGTTCCAGCGTAACGTAAATTAAATGAAAGAATGAAAGAAACAAGGGGATGGCATCCCAACGGGATCCTAGTCTCAAAACAAAAAGGGGGATATGGCGAAATTGGTAGACGCTACGGACTTGATTGGATTGAGCCTTGGTATGGAAACCTACTAAGTGAAAACTTTCAAATTCAGAGAAACCCTGGAATTAAAAATGGGCAATCCTGAGCCAAATCCTGTTTTCAGAAAACAAAAAAAGGGTTCAGAAAGCGAGACTCAAAAATGGATAGGTGCAGAGACTCAATGGAAGCTGTTCTAACAAATGGAGTTGACCGCGTTGCCTTAGTAGAGGAATCCTTCTATTGTTGAAACTCCAGAAAGGATGAACCTATTTATATACATACGTCTACGTACTGAAATATCAAAGATTAATGATGATCCGAATCTGTATTTATGAAAAATTGAAGAATTTTTGTGAATCGATTCCAAGTTGAAAGTTGAAGGAAGAATCGAATAGTCACTGATCAAATCAGTCACTCCATAGTCTGATAGATCTTTTGAAAAACTGACTAATCGGACGAGAATAAAGATAGAGTCCCATTCTACATGTCAATACCGACAACAATGAAATTTATAGTAAGAGGAAAATCCGTCGACTTTAGAAATCGTGAGGGTTCAAGTCCCTCTATCCCCAATAAAATAAAAGGCCCATTTTACTCCCTAACTAGTTATCCTTTTATTCTTTCTTTTCGGCAGCAGTTAAAAATTAGCTATGTTTCTCGTTCACTCTACTCTTTCACAAACGGATCGGAAAGGAAATGTTTCTCTCTTCTCAAAAGTATTGAGATATATACACTATACGTACAAATGAGCATCTATGGGCAA